AATTAACCTTTAAGATATACAAATTACGAGAATGTATCTTTTTCCTCGAGTCTCTCGTTGAAATGAGAAGTAGAGGTAAAGGATTAAATCCTTTTACGAAATAAAGTTTTTGATCGAAATATAAATAAAATCGAACGACCCCTTAATAGTTCAGGGGGTTAATAGAACGAATCGCACTTTTACCACTAAACTATATCCGCTACAATGCGATTATTATATAGAAATATACTTTTTGTCGAACAAGGGAATTGGGCGTAATTAAGATAGGATCCGAAAATAATTGTAAACATCACATTTGACTTTTCGGCAAGGAACTTAATGAGATTAGGAAAAGAGGGTCCATTTAAATAACTCAAAAACGATCTCTATTTTTGCTAGCGGTGTTTTGACAGATACGAATTGACAAAACCGCTGAAGTCGTAAATCAAAATGCATGGTGCAAGAATTCATAGTCTCGTTTTTTATTCTTTTTATTCAAGTAAAGAAAAAAAGAAAATTACGGTTCTTTCTATATTATAAGAAGCATAAGATATAGAATCTTATTGTTGTTGCTTCAATAATAAAAATAAACATTTTTGTTTTCAAATTAGATAACTCCTTTTTTATTTATAATTCATTGGGGCAAAATGGGGCCCCGCTAGGTGAATACCCAGCCGGGCCATATTGCTGATAAAAGTTGTATATATCTCTATAATTATAATAAAGAAAGATATTTTTCAAGCCTTACTTTATGTATAATGTAACATCGTAATTAGCTCTTTTCGGTTGGGAGAGATGGCTGAGTGGACTAAAGCGGTGGATTGCTAATCCGCTGTACGAATTAGTCGTACCGAGGGTTCGAATCCCTCTCTTTCCCTTTCCGTTGATGACTTGGTATTTAATTTTGCTTTGAATTTCTCAAACCTTTTTTCTTCATAGTTAAATGTGTGTAATAGATAATATGAAAAGTTAAAATCAAGCAAGGAAAATGAAAAATACTTTTTTATTTTTATTCTTCACGCCCAGGATTACGTCCTGGATCATTAGACAGGAATCCGAAGATGAAGAGAGAAACAAAGAATATCACTACTGTGTAAACGAAGAGTTTGAGAGTAAGCATTACACAATCTCCAAGATCATTTTTGGGAAAAAAAGAGAATAGATTCTCTGGTTTTATATCACATATCCTATTTTTTTTTTGACACCAAGAACAAAAGGGGTGCTTCTAGAAATAGAAAAAATCCTCAGAAATTCATTTGTAATAAGAGTCTTTCATTTCAAAAATTTTCTTTCCTATCCATAATTAGATATTGTTAGGGGACCTTACATGGGGTCTTTTCCTGGTATTCGAAAAGGGCCAAAATGGGGTGATCGGATTTATTCGATAACAAAAACAAAAAATTCTAACAATTAATAAGATAAGTTTTACAGTATAAATCATGAATTTTTCTAGGACAGTATTAAAGATCTCATCGAAAACTTACCGCAGCTTGCCAAACAAATGCTAAAAGAAAAAAGAGTACAGGTATGACTGGCATAACATCTACAATTGGATTCAAAAAAGCGTAGGCCTCGGGCAATTTGGCAAAGAAAAAACCACTCGAATAAATAGAATACGAATAAGGGGCAGAATTAAGACAGATCAAACTAAAGATATTAAGCATAACAAACATTTTATTCTTGGAAATAATTGCATTTTGATTGAGTTTTTAATAGAAAATAAATATAAAAATGAAAAAAAGTAAGGTTGACAATGCCCCTTTTTCTTTGAACTGGCCCAATCAAAAATCCTTCAATTCTCAAACTTAAAATAGAATAGAAGAAATTATACTTTCATACAATATTTAAATTGAATTATCTGTAATGATCAATGAATTGAGTTTCATTCTTCATTCTATATCTATATGTGTCAAAATCCTAGCAACACTTTAATTTATTCCAGAGATAGTTGGACCCGAATTGACGAACAACCAATACCAGTATTAGTTTTATTAGTGTTGAATAGAAATCGAAATGGGGCGTGGCCAAGTGGTAAGGCAACGGGTTTTGGTCCCGCTATTCGGAGGTTCGAATCCTTCCGTCCCAGAACGTACATACCCATTTTGTCAGAATAAAGGTTACTTTTTTTGAACAACTTTCCGTGTAAGAGTCTAATATTGGATCGAAATGTGATTCTTGTTTCTGATTTTTCATGATTCAGAAAAAAATCATATCTTTTTCACAAACTAAGTCGAATGCAAATGGCATGCGGATGTAAGTAACTGAATCCATTTCTGATCCAAGTAAGATGGGAATATAAATCAACAAGATGATAAGAGTTTGATCCTTCATATTGAAGTTAGTTACTTAGAAAAACCTTATGTCTCATATCGATTTTTCAAAATGCTGCATTCTGAATTGCAATACGAAAGAAAAGTCTCTATATTCCCTATCCCTTAAATTCTAAATAAATTAGAAATTAAATGAGGCAGCCAAATTATGAATTCTCTGAATTTTAAACAATAAACAAGAGGGGAAGGGCTTTTGATATTAATTAATTGAATTTAATCAAGGATTGAGTCTCTTAAAACTGGTTAGGGTAAAATAACAAATAGGAGCAAGGACTTAATCTGGACCTGTTTGACTTTCTATTTAGACTATTTTATCTAGCATCGTCTAAAATAAGATCTTTTGTTATTTATGACTCATCATACCCATGGAATTCCGGGAGTAGATAGAAATTAATCAGTAATGATAATGGAAGGTTTCCATTTCAATATCTGTGTCTGTCTGATCTTATTAACTTTAACAAAGAATTAAGTTGAATATGTAACAGATGTAGATTCTTTGAGCCCCTTATTTAGATATTTGAACCCTTTTTTTTTATGTATTTCGAGTTTGGTTCTAATAAATCTTGTAAATTTATGTAACGATTGAGACGGGGATTTATTCATAGATTCTATTCACTTTACTTTGTGAAAAGATTACAGAAAGATTGCTAAACTTCAAGTCAAACAAAATACATATAAAAGAAATGTTTATATGCCTTTTTTTGTATTATTATCGTATATAAGGATTGTTACTGTTCTATTTCAGAGGACGCGGCGTTTCTATTTTTGTGAAAAAAGTTTGGTATGTCTTAAATATTTAACATCCACTATCGATAATTTAATATAGAATCGCGATCTTTTTAGTGACAATTGTTCGGTTTATCTGATAAATATGGAATCCCCTATTCTTTTGATTCTGATTTTATCAAGCAGATGAAAGACTAACGACCTAAGTCCTTTCTTACATCAGTCTTTTTTATCTGTTCTGTGAAAACAAAAAAAAGAATTTGTTTTTCGATCTATACTAGCTATTTGCTTTATGCTTTAAATCATTAATGACTCGATTTGCAAAGAAAGATGATGCATTTCTCTTTTTTATGATGATTAAATGTGGGCTTTATTATAAAACTTTATTCAAATAATGACGTCGAAGTATTCAATTTTTGAATTCAATTTAATGGAGTCCTTAGTATTCTAAGAAATGAGAAATGGAAGGCTATCGAATCCGTCTTATCAAATCACTTGAAGATGCAGATTCAAAAAGAACTCATTTATTTGTGTTTCTTTATTTTAACTATTTCATTTCAATAGGATAAAATAAGGGGGAAATTCTTGCTGAGACTTCTTTAGAAAAATATCTAATCATCTCTAATAGATATAGAAAAGAAGAAAATAGGTATAGATTTCTATGTATTGGGTACTAGTTAAAGCAATGACTATTCATGATTCCATAATTGAATCAATTTCATATCGGTTTCAAATTAGAGGAATGTTATGGTAAAACTTCGTTTGAAACGATGCGGTAGAAAGCAACGTGCGACTTGAAGGGCATGATTAGCTGTGGATTCTTACATCCACCATTTTTAATTTGATATATTTTATATAGGAATAGAAGTGCTCTTAGCTCGACATCATTTGTTCTGTTCACTCGAACCCCTTGTTGGGTTGTAATGTAAGTAAATAGTACATGATGGAGCTCGAGTCGAAAGTATTAATTCATTTCTCGGGGGCAAAGATCTAGGGTTAGTGCCAATCAATAAGTTGTTCCAACTTCGTAAATATATTTTTGATATATAAATCCAAGGGGTCCAATTCAAGCAAGTTTCAAATCCAAAAGGAAAATTTGTTGGACTTGATAAAAATCTTTAGATCAAAAGTGTATCACGCAAGAATCAACTGTTCTTATGATTCTTTTCTAGAAATCGCAAAAAGGGTACGTTGCTGCCATTTTGAAAGGATTTAAGGAGCACCGAAGTAATGTCTAAACCTAATGATTCAAAGTAAAGATAAAAGATCCTGAAACAAGTAAAGCCCATTTTGATTGTCTCACCAACTGGACTGGATTCGAGTGATAAACCCCAATAGATTCGAAACAAAAACGAGACAAAAAGGAGGTTAGAGACCACTCAATAAATAGAAATGCTTAGGGGTTCTCCTTTGAGCGATTTGGAAGTTATCCAACTTGAGTTATGAGTATGAATGATTTTTTTCTTTTTTTTTTTTTGAAAAAGAAAAAAAAATCATGATCGAATCAAATTAATGATTTTATGAACCTATGTTGACATTCTAAATCTATACATAGACATAACTTCGAATCATTTTTTCTTGAGCCGTATGAGGAAAAAACTTCCTATACGTTTCTAGGGGGGGTATTACTTATATACATCTATCCCAATGAACTGTCTATCGAATCGTTGCAATTGATGTTCGATCTCGAAGAGAAGGAAGGGATATTCGCAAAGTGGGTTTTTATGATCCGATAAAAAATCAAACTTATTTGAATATTCCTGCTATTCTATATTTTCTTCAAAAAGGAGCTCAACCTACAGGAACTGTTGATGATATTTTAAAGAGGGCGGAGGTTTTTAAGGAACTTCATCGTAATTAAAAGAAATTCAATTAATGAAATACATATAGCTTTGTATAACTTTTTTCTACTATCCTTTTTTTGCTCTATTCATATGAATTTATTATTGCTTGTTTAAAATCCCACGTCCTATAACAACAAAAATTCATTTTTGTTGTTATAGATAGAAATCAAATGTATAGAAAGAAGATCAAGTGAATAAATGAAGTAATTGGATCGAAAAATAGAAATCTAAAATTATGCACTTCAATCAGGTAGGTTGTTGGAATTGTACTAACAAATAACAAACAGAGGATCAAGCTTGCTTGTTTTACTTAATATCTATTGAATGAGTAAACCCGAGATTGTTTCCTCTACTTAGTTTATTCTTCCATCGACACTTTCTTTTGTATCTATGTAGATTAGATATGGAGTGCCAATCCAACACGAGTCCTTTTTGATTTTCTCAGCATTTCTATTGACAACAGTATATCGAACACATATAATTCGATCATTAATAAGTGGATTTATTTATCTTCGTTCCATAAATTAAAATTTGTTTTTTTACTTTACTTAAAGAAATGGATGACATAAGAGTCAGAGGCGGTCTATATCTATAAATTTTGGCATTTATTTATTTGAGAATTTCTTGGATTTGTATCTGAGCTATTCTTAGGTTCAGAATCAATTAGAAAATGTTTTTTTAGATTTCTTGCTAGTTCAATGTTTTAATCGTATAATCCAATCTGTTTATTTATTTTGATTTTATCTACACATCTTCTTAACTTATTTTATTCGGGTTGCTAACTCAACGGTAGAGTACTCGGCTTTTAAGTGCGGCTAAAATATTTTACACATTTGGATGAAGCAAGGGATTCGTCCATACCATCGGTAGAGTTTGTAAGACCACGACTGATCCTGAAAGGGAATGAATGGAAAAAGCAGCATGTCGTATCAATGGAGAATTTTGAGAATCTTTCAGTCTTACCGGATCGGTACAAAACCTTTTTTGAATTTTTTGTTGGGCTGGAACAAAAAGAATTTTAAATTGAGTTGAGTTAATAAATGGGTAGAGACATTAGGGCTCCAATTAATTATAGGTAAAGAAAAAGCAACGAGCTTCTGTTCTTAATTTTGGAATGATTACCTAATCTGATTATATGTTAAAAAAATATTAGTGCCTGGCGCGGGAAAGACTTCTCTCATGAGTGGGGGTTGATTGTTGATTTTTTTAATGAATCCTAACTATTCGCCATTCTATAATCGAATGGAGATGAATGTGTAAAAGAAGGAGCATATTGATAAAGAGAATTTTTTCTAAAATCAAAAGATCGATTGGGTTGAAAAAATAAAGGATTTCTAATCATCTTGTTATCACATAAACCTATTAATTCGATGGAAAAAGAAAAGGATAGAATCCGTTGATGAATCCACCTATACCCGGGGTATCTATTCTTTGTTTTAGCATAAATACCTTGTTTTGACTGTATCGCACTATGTGTTATTTGATAACTCAAGAAATCCTTTGGTTTAAATCGAATTTTTCAAATGGAGGAATTCCAAAGATATTTAGAACGGGATAGATCTCGTCAACATAACTTTGACTTTTTATATCCACTTATCTTTCAAGAATATATTTATGCACTTACTCATGATCGTGGTTTAACTAGATCAATTATGTTAGAAAATGTGGGTTCTGACAATAAATTCAGTTTACTAATTGCGAAACGTTTAATTACTCGAATGTATCAACAGAATTGTTTGTTTATTTCTTCTAATGATTTTAACCAAAATCTATTTTTAGGGCATACCAAAAATTTGTATTTTCAAATGATACCAGAGGGATTTGCAGTCATTGTGGAAATTCCATTTTCCCTACGTTTAGTATCTTCTCTAGAAGCTAAAAAAAAAGAGGAATCTCATAATTTGCGATCAATTCATTCAATATTTCCTTTTTTAGAGGATAAATTTTCCCGTTTAAATTATGTGTCAAATATACTAATAGCCTATCCTGCCCATCTGGAAATCTTGATTCAAATTCTTCGTTACTGGGTGAAAGATGCTTCCTCTTTGCATTTTTTACGATTCTTTTTCCACGAGACTCATAATTGGAATAGTTTTATTTCTCCAAATAAATCTATTTCTACCCTTTCAAAAATAAATCAAAGATTGCTCCTGTTCTTATATAATTCTCATGTCCGTGAATACGAATCCATTTTCATTTTTCTCCGTAACCAATCTTCTCATTTACGATCAAGATCTTTTGGAACCCTTCTTGAGCGAATATATTTACATGAAAAAATAGAGCATATCGTGGATATGTTTACTAAGGATTTTCAGGCCATTCCATGGTTGTTAAAGGATCCTTTCATTCATTATGTTAGGTATCAAGGAAAAGTAATTCTGGCTTCAAAAGGGACGCCTCTTCTGATGAATAAATGGAAATATTATCTTTCCAATTTCTGGCAATGTCGTTTTTATGTGTGGTCTCAACCAGGAAGGATCCATATAAACCAATTATCCAACCATTCCCTAGACTTTCTAGGCTATCTTTCAAGTGTACAAATAAATCCTTCCGTGGTGCGTAGTCAAATGCTAAAAAATTCATTTATAATAGATAATGGTATTAAGAAGTTTGATACCACA